TTCTGATCGGAATATTCAAATGATTTTCATCGAATGACTATTCATCTATTGTATTTTCATGGAAATGAGGGGCAAGAAAGTTCTATGGAAAAATGGCGGTTCGATTCGATGTTGTTTAACGGGGAGTTAGAATACAGGTGTAGGCTAAGTAAATCAATGGACAGTCTTGGTCCTTTTGAAAATACCAGTGTAAGTGAAGATCCAATTTTAAATGATATGGATAAAGACATTTTAAATTTTAGCGACAAGTCTAATTACAGTAATGTTGATCATTTAGTCGGCGACAGATACATTCGGAATTTCATATCTGATGACACTTTTTTCGTTAGGGATAGTAATAGGGACAGTTATTCCATATATTTTGATATTGAAAATAAAAATTTTGAGATTGACAACAACCGTTCTTTTCTAAGTGAACTAAAAAGTTCTTTTTATAGTTATCAGACTTCTAGTTATATGAATAATGCACCCCAAAGTGACGATACTCGCCACGATCATTACATGTATGATACTAATTCTCATTATAGTTGGAATAATCACATTAATAGTTGTATTGACAGTTATCTTGGTTCTCAAATTTGTATTGATAGTTATATTTTAAGCAACAGTAACAATTACAGTGACAGCTACATTTATAGTTACATTTGTGGCGAAAGCGTAAATAGTAGTAAAAGCGAGAGTTCCAGTATAAAAACTAGCACAGATGATAGTGATTTTAGTATAAGTTCTAATAATTTAAATGTAACTCAAAAATACAGGCATTTGTGGATTCAATGCGAAAATTGTTATGGATTAAATTATAAGAAATTTTTAAAATCAAAAATGAATATTTGTGAACAATGTGGATGTCATTTGAAAATGAGTAGTTTTGATAGAATCGAACTTTCGATTGATCCCGGTACTTGGGATCCTATGAACGAAGACATGGTCTCTCTGGATCCCATTGAATTTCATTCGGAGGAGGAACCTTATAAAGATCGTATTGATTCTTATCAAAAAAATACAGGATTAACTGAGGCTGTTCAAACAGGCACAGGTCAACTAAATGGTATTCCCGTAGCAATTGGTGTTATGGATTTTCAGTTTATGGGTGGTAGTATGGGATCTGTAGTGGGCGAAAAAATCACACGTTTGGCCGAGTATGCTACCAATCAATTTTTACCTCTTATTCTAGTGTGTGCTTCCGGAGGAGCACGCATGCAAGAAGGAAGCTTGAGCCTGATGCAAATGGCTAAAATATCTTCCGCTTTATATGATTATCAATTAAATAAAAAGTTATTTTATGTAGCAATCCTTACATCCCCTACCACAGGCGGGGTGACGGCTAGTTTTGGTATGTTGGGAGATATCATTATTGCCGAACCCAATGCTTATATTGCATTTGCAGGTAAAAGAGTAATTGAACAAACATTGAATAAGACAGTACCTGAGGATTCACAAGTGGCTGAATATTTATTCCATAAGGGCTTATTCGATCCAATCGTACCACGTAATCCTTTAAAGGGCGTTCTGAGTGAGTTATTTCGGCTACATGCTTTCTTTCCTTTGAATGAAAATTAGATTAGAGCCTTAGAGTCTTAATTTAATATTTAATAAGAGTATTAATTTAATAAAACTTAATAAATTTTTTTATGTGTGGTGATCAAGTAGTTATTTAATTTATAGGAATCAAAGTCAAAATCCGAAGAATGGATTTTGACTTTGGTAACATAAGATTGAATTGTAGAAAGAACCATCCGGATCGTTTTTTTATCGATATTCCTGGTTACTAATACTAACTAGGAAATCTCTATTAAACAAAAGAGTGAATTCTTTCAAAATAAAAGAGTGAATTCTTTCGCTTTCTTCCGTGGAATTAGTTAACAAGGTCTTGCATCTTTCTATATCTCCCGAAAATAATCCCCACTAAGAATCCTTTTTGTTGGATCGTATTATAACGAATTCTTTAGGAGTTTTTAGGAAATACTTTAAAATTTTATTAAATTATGAAATTTATAAGACAAGAAAAGATAATAACTACTAATACGAATAGAAAAAGGGTGGATTATCGTATATATATATTTCATGTAGAAACATGTAGAAAGATGAATTAGAAACATGTAGAAAGATGAATAGGTCCATTTATTTATATATTTATTTATTAATTAATATATATTTATTAAATTAATATAGATTTCTTAAAACATATACTTATAGACTCCCTATCCCTATTAAGTATATATATACTCACTTAGGTATACTTAGTATAATATAACAATTATATATGAATTATAAGATATCTTTATAACAATATAAGGATAAGGTTCAAATATAAAACAATAAATATAACAATAAATAACAGGTACAAATATTAAATCGAGGTACCCATTCTATGATAACTCTCAACAGTCTCCCCTCCATTTTTGTGCCTTTAGTGGGCTTAGTATTTCCGGCAATTGCAATGGCTTCTTTATCTCTTTATGTTCAAAAAAACAAGATTTTTTAGATACAACAAGGACAAATCTTATATATATATATATATATATTTTTTTCAAGACTTACTTGGATCATAACACGGATATCTATTTAGTAAAATATGGTATAATATGCGGCTTCCTTCGGGCATAAGCTCTTATGTATGTGTAAACATGATAAATGAATTATAACTATTTTCAAATAGATCGGGATCGGGGAGAATTTCTGAAATGGAAAGTCATCTATATGTATTAGGAAATCATATGAAAGGGATGTTATTATTTTAGTTTGGATCTAAGAAATTCGATGAATTATCCCTAAAGGTTCACATCATAATAGTGCTGGTTGATGAGAGTTACTTCGGAAACAAAAAAAAAGTAAAAAAAAAAATTATTTTTGTTATTCTCCCAATTCCAATAAAATGCAACTAGGTCTAGTTAGAGTATGAGTTGGCGATCAGAACGTATATGGGTAGAACTTATAGCGGGGTCTCGAAAAACAAGTAATTTCTGTTGGGCCTTTATTCTTTTTTTAGGTTCATTAGGGTTTTTATTGGTTGGAACGTCCAGTTATTTTGGTAGGAATTTTATATCTTTATTTCCTTCTCAGCAAATAATTTTTTTTCCACAAGGTATCGTGATGTCTTTCTATGGGATCGCGGGTCTTTTTATTAGCTCCTATTTGTGGTGCACAATTTCGTGGAATGTAGGTAGTGGTTATGATCGATTCGATATAAAAGAGGGCATAGTGTGTATTTTTCGTTGGGGATTTCCTGGAAAAAATCGTCGCATATTCCTCCGATTCCTTATGAAAGACATTCAGTCCATCAGAATAGAAATTAAAGAGGGTATTTATGCTCGTCGTGTCCTTTATATGGAAATAAAAGGACAAGGAGCCATTCCCTTGACTCGTACTGATGAGAATTTTACTCCACGAGAGATTGAGCAAAAAGCTGCTGAATTGGCCTATTTCTTGCGTGTACCAATTGAAGTATTTTGAAAAAAGGAACTGAAGAATGAATACTTTGCAAGAGATAAAAAACTCAAGAATCATCTTTTTTTCTATAGCATAACTTAACTGAAGTTTCTTCAGAACGCTTACTCGAGCCAAAGCAAACGTATATGAAACAATTCTAAAACTAAATTGTTTATGTCCACAATTTTTTTTATGCGTATGTAAATCCACTTAACTCAATTCAGTAACAAATCTAAATGATAGATTCATCATATATCAAAACAAAACATTTCATCATAAAGTAAAGAATTTTTTTTCTAAATATTTGATATTTTGATAGAACGGGAGTTCTTTCGTCTCGAAATCCGACTACTATTAATTTGAAGAGGGCTCTTTCTTATTCTATATTCTTTCTAAATTCAAGGACTAACCGCTGTACTGAATCACAAAAAAATCCGGAAATACATCGATGACTTGTAATAGAACTTATGCTTGATAGAAATATTAGTATCATATAGAGTCGACGAATGAGGTGCGTTCATTAAAAATTTAAAAATTCACAGACGAAAAAATGGCAAAAAAGAAAGTATTAATTTCCCTTCTATATCTTGCATCTATAGTATTTTTGCCTTGGTGGATCTCTCTCTCATTTAATAAAAGTCTGGAATCTTGGTTTACTAATTGGTGGAATACTAGGCAATCCGAAATTTTTTTGAATGATATTCAAGAAAAGAGTATTCTAAAAGAATTCATAGACTTAGAGGAACTCTTACGTTTGGACGAAATGATAAAGGAATACCCGGAAACACATTTACAAAAGCCTCGCATCGAAATCTACAAAGAAACGATCCAATTGATCAAGATGCACAACGAGGATCGCATCCATACAATTTTACACTTCTCGACAAATATAATCTGTTTCGGTATTCTAAGTGGTTATTCTATTCTAGGTAATGAAGAACTTGTTATTCTTAACTCTTGGTTTCAAGAATTCCTATACAACTTAAGCGACACAATAAAAGCTTTTTCTATTCTTTTATTAACTGATTTATGTATAGGATTCCATTCGCCCCACGGTTGGGAATTAATGATTGGCTCTGTCTACAAAGATTTTGGATTTGCTCATAATGATCAAATTATATCCGGTCTTGTTTCTACTTTTCCAGTCATTTTAGATACAATTTTTAAATATTGGATCTTTCGTTATTTAAATCGTGTATCTCCTTCACTTGTAGTGATTTATCATTCAATGAATGACTGAAAAGTGATCGAACGATCCAATTATAATATTTGTTACTTTGTACATAAGCAAAACATTCAAAATTGTACTTACTACCCATCCAAGGGATTCCTCCAATATTCCAGTAAAATTATTTATATTTAATATTTAAGTAAATAGCAAAATTATAGATAGGGAACTATACTAGCGACCTACCTAATTTTATTGTAGAAATTTTCGGGATCAATGATTGGACCATGCAAACTAAAAATACCTTTTCTTGGATAAAGAAAGAGATTACTCGATCCATTTCCGTATCGCTCATGATATATATACTAACCCAGGCACCCCTTTCAAATGCATATCCCATTTT